AAGAAAAGGAGGATCCGGACAAAATCGATGAAAGGGAAGAGATCCGAGTGAATGAAAAGGAAAAAACAAGGGATGAATTCAACTTTCAAGAGACATTCTATAAAGATAGCCAAGTTTATAAAACTTCTTATATGGATAGGAATAAAAATAAAGAGAATTCGAAGTTAGAAATATTTAAAGAAGATCCATTTTTTTTATGGTTTGAAAAAATGAAATAAGAAATTAATTATTCCAACTATTAAATCGAATAAGAATTTCATTTTTTTTTTGTTGAAAAAAAATAGAACTTATAAAAAATTCAAATTAAAAAAATACAAAAAGGAATAAATTAATAAAAAAATGAATACAAACAATAAATACAATAAGAGATAAGAAGAGATGCGACCGCCCCCTACATATTTGATACCTTCTCCGAAAAAGAAACTTGTAACACCGAAACCATTCGTAATTCCATCAATTACTCGTCTATCCAAAAAATGAATTAGTTCAGCTAGTCCTCTTATACCCTGAGTTAAGGATATTGTATAAAAAGCATCTATGTAACCACGATTATATGACCAATCATATATCCCATTTCTTATTCTGTCCCCTAAAATTCGATTAGGACCTCTTTTAGAAAACGAATTTAGTAAGTTCAAATTTTGTAAAGATGAATAAATAGGCTTATATAAAAAAGACGCTATAAATATTCCGAAAAAAGCTATACTGACAGAAAAACTTGCATTTGTCACAAATTCATACCAATCCACCGAATTATTTGAATTCGGATGTAAAAGGTTTATAGACGGATTTAACAATTTAGATAATATATCCAAATGAATTTCTTCTTGATTAAAAGCAAAGGGAATTCCTACGACCCCAACAAACAAAGTAAATAGCACTAATATAACCATAGAAAACAACATGGTATTGTCCGATTCATGAGGATAAGAGAAAGTCTTTTTAGTGACAAAATGAGTAATAGTAATAAAAGGACGTATCCTGTTTTTTCCATTACCATCAATTTGATATGTCTTATTCGAAAAAAAAGAAGCCCTTTCATTATTATTCATTGTCAATAAACTTAATAAACAAAAATGATTTTTAATCGTTTTTGGCACTTCTTTTCCCCATAGAGATATTGAATAGCAGGAACTACTTTTTTGACCATTGTAATTTTGAAAATGAACATTGAAATGTCCCTCAAAAGTAAGTAAATAGATTCGAAACATATAAAATGCGGTTAATCCTGCTGTGGAACAAGCTATTATTGCGAAAATAGGTGAATACAACCAACTATCATTAAGAATTTCATCTTTGGACCAAAAACAAGCAAGGGGAGGAATACCGCAAAGAGAAAGTGTACCCACTAAAAAAGCGGTTTTTGTAATTGGTACATGCTTTTTTAAACCTCCCATAAGAACCATATTCTGACTTTTATCTGGAGAATATCCAACAATAGCTTCCATTGAATGAATAATGGATCCGGATCCTAAAAACAACAATGCTTTTGAATAAGCATGAGTAATCAAATGAAATAAAGCGGCTCGATAAGACCCCATACCTAGAGCTAACATCATATAACCCAATTGAGACATTGTAGAATAAGCTAAACCCCTTTTCATATCTTTTTGAGCAAGAGCTAAAGTAGCTCCTAATAATACTGTTATTATACCTATTAAAGATATGAAATTCATTATGTAAGGTATGATTATAAAAAGAGGAAGAAGTCGAGCTACAAGAAAAATGCCCGCTGCTACCATAGTAGCGGCATGTATAAGAGCCGAAATGGGAGTAGGACCTTCCATGGCATCAGGTAACCATACATGAAGGGGGAATTGTGCCGATTTCGCAACTGCACCTGCAAATAAAAGAAAGGCACACAAAGTAAGAAATAAAAAAGGAACCTCATTATTATAAATCAAGTTATTCAATATTTGGAACAAATCCCGAAATTCAAAACTACCGGTTATCCAATAAAGACCTAAAATTCCTAATAATAAACCAAAATCGCCTACACGATTCGTTACAAACGCTTTTTGACAAGCAGTCGCCGCACTAGGTCGTGTAAACCAAAAACCTATTAATAGATAAGAACACATTCCAACTAATTCCCAAAAAATATAAATTTGTATCAAATTCGAACTAGTAACTAATCCCAACATGGAAGTATTGAAAAAACTCATATAAGCAAAAAATATCAAATATCCTTGATCATGAGACATATAATTGTCACTATAAAAAAGAACCAAAATTCCAACAGTAGTAATTAATATTAACATAATAGAAGTAAGTGGATCTATTAAGTGACCGAACTCTAAAGAAAAATCATTATTAATGGTCCAAGACCATACATATTGATAGATAAAACTTCTATTTATTTGCTGAATAGATAGATAGACCGAAAGTATCATAACTATACTTAACAAGAAAATACTAGGAAAAGCCCAAATACGGCGAAGATTTTTTGTTGCCGTTGGAAAAAGTAGAAGTCCCACTCCTATTAACATAGGAACTGGAAGTGGAATGAAGGGGATAATCCATGAATATTGATATGTATATTCCATAAAAAAAACCTTTTTCTTTTTAATTAATTCTTTCTAATTCACCGGCTCTTATATCTTTTTATAGGTTCAATAAAAAATCAAGATATGGAATACTTAAATAGAATTTTCTATTCCTAATTATTCTGAATCTTTCTTCTTTAACCAATATTTCAAATATTCAAATCAAGAAGTTAGAATTGGTCAAATGATATGAATATGATCAAGTTACTATTTATATTTAAAATGAAATAAGACAATAATTCATTTTATTAATATTGAATATTAAGTAAAATCTTTATGAAAATGAAGAAAAAAATGCAATTATTATTACGTATTACGATAATTTATATGCATAGAGCAAATAATTACACCAAAATCGAGTAGTTAATAAGTTAATACATTACTTTATTTTGATAGAAAAAATAGGATGGTCCATACCAAAACGGGCGCAATAAAAAAAAGAACTCGTTTTTTTTATTAGTTCGTTTATTCATAATCATTAACTAATTCATGATAGAACTGATTCTACTCCATTCGAATAAAAGATCTTTTTTTTTCTTTGTAGAAAACGCTAGAATATCTCACACTTTTCTTTCAATACCAGGGATAAGAAATATAATTAAAAGAAAAGACGAAATTACTAAGATAACTTTTAGAAAATAATGTATTCTTTGATTAACTACTAGTTTAATTCAAATTTTAAAATAAAAATGTGTACTCGTTCTTTTCTTTTTCTTTTGAGTTTGACCAACTAATAAAAAACTAAAGTAATTTCAGTAATTTGGAATTTGTTAGGTAAGGATTGGTTCTTTTTTGAACTTTTCGGTGTATTTTGTTACATGTATAAATATAGCACGACGAAAATAGACAGAGATAAAAAAAAAAGAAAAAATGGAATTGTTTGACCAATAGATGTCTTTCACATTCAACTAGAGAAATGAAAAACTTTTTTTTTTCAAATTTTTAATGGCAGTTCCAAAAAAAAGTACTTCTATATCAAAAAAACGTATTCGTAAAAACATTTGGAAAAAGAAGGTATATCGGGCAGCGTTGAAAGCTTTTTCCTTAGCGAAGTCTCTTTCTACCGGGAATTCAAAAAGTTTTTTTGTACGAAAATTAAATAGTCAAACACTCGATTAACTAATCTTAATCTGAAAATGGTACTTTTTTTTTAAAAAAAAAAAAAGATACAAGGTTTCACCTTTTTTTTTTTGAATATGTTTTATCCGGTGGGGATTCTTATTTTCCTCATCGGTACAATTATCTGTCATATCATCATAATAAATAAGAAAATTACAAAAAAAGTTTTTTCTTAGACAAAATGTTCAGTTCAGGCCAATATCGAATTCGTTTTCGAAATCCTAAAGAAACTTCTTTACATGACGAAAAACCAACCTAAGGCCTAAGGGTTAATATAAAGCTCTAAAAATAGTTAAATAAAATAATTTTGAATGTCACACTGGACTGGGATCCATAAAAAGACTTTTTTTGTTCATTGATAAAAAAAGTGCATCTTCGATTTTTAAAATCAGATAAATGAGAAATTAAAAAAAAAAATGAAATGATAATAAAGATTTTTATGGGGAACGCTTCAATCCATATTGAAACGAAACGAGTTTTTTCTCATCACTTTGAATGAAAATGAAAAAAAATATGGAATTGACTCCTTCAATCTCGACGATTAAATAATAATAGATTATTATTATTTCGAGTACGCCGCTATGGTGAAATCGGTAGACACGCTGCTCTTAGGAAGCAGTGCTAGAGCATCTCGGTTCGAGTCCGAGTGGCGGCATGGCATCTTCTAAAACAAATGGAATAAGTCCTATAATAAATTCAATTCCTAATCTCAATTCCGTAGAATTGGTTTACCCCACTTTTTCATTTTAATAAAAAAAAAATTATGCTATTTTCCACCTTAGAACATATATTAACTCATATATCCTTTTCGATCATTTCAATAGTAATTACTATTTTTTTGATAAGCTTATCGGTCGATGAAATCGTAGGACTATATGATTCGTCAGAAAAAGGCATGATAGCTACTTTTTTCTGTATAACAGGATTATTAGTCACTCGTTGGATTTATTCGGGACATTTCCCGTTAAGTGATTTATATGAATCATTAATTTTTCTTTCATGGAGTTTCTCCGTTATTCATATGGTTCCGTATTTTAAAAAACATACAAATTATTTAAGCACAATAACCGCGCCAAGTACTATTTTTACCCAAGGCTTTGCTACTTCGGGTCTTTTAACTGAAATGCATCAATCCGAAATAGTAGTACCCGCTCTCCAATCCCAATGGTTAATGATGCATGTAAGTATGATGATATTGGGCTACGCAGCTCTTTTATGTGGATCATTATTATCAGTAGCTCTCTTAGTCATTACATTGCGAAAAGGCATAAGGGTTTTTAGTAAAAAAAACAATTTTTTAAATGAGTCATTTTCCTTTGTCGAGATCCAATACAT